TATACATGTATCATAAATCTTTACTGAATGTGACATTGGATATCTATAATTTTTTTAACATCATAAATTTTCGATCTAGTAAAGTAGTAAATTAATTATATATTGTAGACACCAGACGAATCAATGATTTAGATTTACTAGAATTAATCTACTTTTTGATCTGCTCATGAAAGAAGGCCAAGATACTTTGATTACGTTTTAGCAAAAAGCACCATTATCATTATGTCCCACATACCCATTTAAATTTAATTGGTGGATATTGGATATTCTGTAGATATTCTATATTTTTTTTTATATGATTACCACTATTTATTCAACAAATTAGATTGATTGATACGAGTTGATTTTCTGTTACGATGAATTGATGAAACAATAGCTAATCCAATAGCTGCTTCAGCAGCTGCAATTGCTATAACAAAAATGGAGAAAACATCTCCTTTTAATTGGCGACTATCAAATAAATCAGAAAATGTTACGAAATTTATATTAACTGCATTCAGTATAAGCTCAAGACACATAAGCGCTCGAACCATATTTCGACTTGTAATCAATCCATAGATACCGATGGATAATAAATAGGCACTCAAAACAAGTACATGTTCGAGCATCATTGACCAACTCCTCGCCAATCTCGATTCATTTCAATATGAACAACAATTCAACCGATTCAATTGACTAAAATAGAATATAATAAAGTACGAAATAAAGGTATTTGGTAATAGATAATAGATCTAACTAAGAGCATTTCCTTTTTCTAATTTTATATATGAACAATAAATAGAAGTTAAAGAAAAGAACAAGTCCTTATTAATTATTTTCATTTTATAGTACTAAATTTTTAGTACTGACGAGCCATAGCAATTGCACCTATCAAGGCAACTAAAAGAATTATCGAAATAAGTTCAAATGGAAGAAAAAAATCTGTTGATAAATGAATCCCAATTTGTTGACCATTATTTATCAAGTCCTGTTCTAAAATCTGGTTTGATCTTGTAGTCCAAATAATCCCGTACCATGACGTATCTGGGATAGTAGTAATTAGTGAAACAAAAATACTTGTACAAACCAGTGAAGTGACTCCATCTCCAACGGTCCAAAGATGGAAATCGTTGTAATATTCTGAACCATTCATGAACATCACAGCAAATACAATTAATACATTTATAGCTCCCACATAAATAAGGAGCTGTGCAGCAGCTACAAAATGGGAGTTCGATGGAATATGAAATAAGGATGTACAAACAAGAACCAATCCCAAGGAAAAGGCAGAAAAAATAGGATTGGTAAGTAATACCACTCCTAGACCGCCCACTATAAGACCCAATCCCAAAAAAACTACAAGAAAATCATGTATTGGTCCAGGTAAATCCATTCTATGTAAAATAAGAGATAAATTAAGTCGAAATTTTTCATGATCCTAGTGACCAAACCAAGAAAAAAGAAGTTACCCTATTTTTTTGCTATGTTCCTAATTGAATTAAATCTAATGGGGTGTGGGTTAGATATACTTATTAATTTAATTGATTAATTGAATGGTTAAATACCATTTCTCTATCCGTTTCTCTATCTGAAAGTTTCGTTATAAATAAAATTTTTCGAAATAACTAAAAAAATAATCGATAAATTAAGAAATCATCACAGATCACATATATATGAATATATTTTCAATCCCTAAAAACCATTATTTTGACCACTCTATAGTTAGGTTTTTTATTTATTGACCAAGCAAAATTAAAGAAGCTTCGCTACTTTAATTTAGATCAAAACTTAATCTTAGAAATTGGTAATTGTTCTTGAATCAAGTGGTTTAGCCACAGATTTTTTGATTTGAGTCGAATTCATAATTGTTCGAATTGTGTAATCTCCAATTACTGACATTGGTAACCGACCCAAAGCAATTTGATTATAATTCAATTCGTGACGATCATAAGTAGAAAGTTCATATTCTTCAGTCATTGATAAACAATTTGTTGGACAATATTCAACACAGTTACCACAAAATATACAGATTCCAAAATCAATACTGTAATTAAGCAATCGTTTCTTTCGAATATCAGTTTCCAATTTCCAATCAACAACAGGGAGATCTATAGGACATACCCGAACACATACTTCACAAGCAATGCATTTATCAAATTCAAAGTGAATTCGACCGCGGAAACGCTCTGATGTGATCAATTTTTCATAAGGATATTGAATAGTTACAGGTAAACGATTCGTATGGGATAAGGTAATCATAAAACTTTGACCGATATACCTTGCAGCCCGTACTGTTTGTTGACCATAATTCATGAACCCAGTTACCATGGGGAACATATCGTGAATATGTATGAATAATTTGATGTTTCTTTCTCTTGTTTGAGAGAAGTTATGAATCTAGAATATCCTGTGCCTTTACAGTGAAAAGAGTTGGGACGAAGTTGTCAATAATAGATTACCTAAAGAAATAGGTAAAAGAAATTTCCACCCAAGATTTAACAGTTGGTCCATTCTCATCCTAGGCAAAGTCCATCTTGTTGTGATAGGAATGAACAGGAACAAATAAGCTTTAGCTAATGTAATAAAGATACCAATTGTCGTTCCAAAGACTCCGCCCACTTCTATTCCGAAAAGCTCAGGAATTAATATGTACGGAATAGAGAGATTCCAGCCACCCAAGTAAAGAACCGTTACAAATAATGAAGAAACTAGTAGATTTAGATAGGAAGCAACGTAAAATAAACCAAATTTTATACCTGAATATTCGGTTTGATAACCTGCTACTAATTCTTCCTCTGCTTCTGGTAAATCAAAAGGTAATCTCTCGCATTCCGCTAGGGAAGAAATTAAAAAAACAGAAAATCCTATAGGTTGGCGCCACAGATTCCAACCCCAAAAACCATATTTTGACTGCGCCTCAACTATATCAACTGTACTTGAACTGTTAGATAATCATAGTCGGTGATAACATCACTATTCCCATCGCTATTGCAAAACCGTACATGAGACTTAAGCTTCATACGGCTCCTCGATGGCCGTGAATAAATCTAAGGACAGGTTCAAATATTATCTCGATATACTTGTCTTTCTTTTAGAGTAGATAGAGTAAAGATACATCGGAGAGTCAAAAATTAGACCAATGCAATTCTGTCTGCTATAAATAACAAAAAAATGCTTCTGAATTGATCTCATCCTTTATTTATTTTTTTTTTGAAATTGCATTTATTTAGTTCGTTACTGTTCTTCTTTTTCACTCATAAAAAAGTCTATAAAAAAAAATAAATAAAGGATTGCTTCGTTCCTTATAGTAATTTGTTTAATCAGTGGGTAGGAGCATACTCTGGATCGGGATCATGGGGAAGTACTGCTTGATCATTTCTACCAACTTAAAGCCCCATTAGGATTCCTTTTATGTTATGCAGAAATATCCCTTTGGATAACTTACTTACTTACATTATCTCCATTACTAATCCTTTGTGTACCTTGGTATTCCTAACCGTCCACTTATGTTTGTTCGATCCCCGGTATGGTAATACATACAACAGTAAAAATTCCATACAGTTGATCTTTTGTACCCGCTTCAAACTATGATGACTAATCAACCAATCTTGGGGTAACCCGTTTCTACTGTTTATATTTACGTCTGCTTAACTCTTGTACCTAGGGAATGAGACTCAATCTTTTTACTGCCAATTTCTAAGCTGTTTTGTTTCACTCATATAACTATCTGGTTTAGTCCATCGCCCTGAATGATGAATAAACAAAGGATATCTATTCAATACATTCAACTTTTTTCCTAGAACGAAAATGAAAATAAATAGGTAAAAAAAAGTACATGTCCCAACGAATCGCACGTAGAGATATTGATAACACACATGGAGTTAATGGTATTTCATAACTAATCGATTGAGCAGCAGCTCGTAGACCACCTAAAAAGGAATATTTATTATTCGATCCATATCCTGACATAAGAAGTCCAATAGGAGCAATGCTGGAAATGGCAATCCATAAAAAAACTCCTATACTGAGATCGGCCAAAACAAGGCGATAGCCAAAAGGAATTACTGAATAACTGAGTAAAATAGATATGACCGCTATAGATGGTCCGATACTGAATAAACTAATATCTCCTCGAGATGGGAGAAGATCCTCTTTGAAAAGTAGTTTGGTACCATCTGCTAAAGCTTGAAGAATTCCCAAAGGACCCGCATATTCAGGTCCAATACGTTGTTGTACCCCTGCAGATATTTGTCTTTCTAACCACACAATTACTAGTACCCCTATTATGATTCCGGATACAGGAGTAAAAATAGGAACAAGTAACCATATGAGCCCATAAATCTCTTTTAAGGATTCCGATCTGGAAAAAGAATTGATAGCTTGTACTTTTGTTGTATCAATTATCATTTCAACGATCAACTTCTCCCATAATAATATCTATACTACCTAGTATTGTCATAATATCAGCCAATTTCATTCTTTTAACTAGCTGAGGAAGAATTTGCAAATTGATAAAACCTGGTGGACGAATTTTCCATCTCCATGGAAAAACACTCCGATCTCCTATCAAAAAAATTCCCAATTCTCCCTTTGGGGCTTCTACTCTCACATAAAGTTCTTGTTTAGACAATTCAAAAGTGGGCGAAGGTTTTTTACTAATGAATCGATAATCAAAATCATTCCATTCGGAATCCTTTGTTCTATCAAAGCGCCGTACCTCTAAATTCTCATAGGGCCCTCCCGGAATTCCTTCCAAAGCTTGTTGAATAATTTTTATGGATTCCGTCATTTCATTGATTCGGACTAAATAACGAGCTAACGAATCTCCTTCTTTTTGCCATTGTACTTCCCAATCAAATTCGTCGTAACACTCATAATGATCGACTTTACGAAGATCCCATGGAATTCCAGAAGCTCGTAACATTGGTCCTGATAAACCCCAATTTATTGCTTCCTCTCCACCAATAATGCCCACTCCTTCAACTCGTTCCAAAAAAATGGGATTACGCGTAATAAGCTTTTGATAGTCAGTAACCCCCGTTAAAAAATAATCACAGAAATCTAAACATTTATCTATCCAGCCATAAGGTAGATCAGCAGCAACCCCTCCGATACGGAAATAATTATGCATCATTCGCATACCTGTGGCGGATTCAAATAGGTCATATATCAATTCTCTCTCTCGGAAAATATAGAAGAAAGGAGTCTGCGCACCTATATCTGCCATAAAAGGGCCAAGCCATAACAAATGAGAAGCTATACGACTCAGTTCTAGCATAATTACTCTAAGATAGCTCGCTCTTTTCGGTACTTGAATATTTCCCAGCTGTTCTGGTCCATTTACCGTTATTGCCTCTGTAAACATAGTCGCTAAATAATCCCAGCGTGTTACATAAGGAAGATATTGTATAATTGTTCGATTTTCTGCAATTTTTTCCATTCCTCTGTGTAAATAACCCAATACGGGTTCACAGTCAATAACATCTTCCCCGTCTAGAGTAACGATGAGTCGAAGAACACCATGCATTGACGGGTGTTGAGGACCCATATTGACTATCATGAGGTCTTTTCTTGTAGTTGGTATAGTCATATATTTTTTCCCCGATTCATTATTCCAGGAATTGCTGAAAACGAAATGAAGTTCATCAAAATTTAATAAAATAAAATAGAATTTCCAAGTATAATATAAATAAAATAATTAAAAACTATTCGTCAAATTAACTTAACGAGTTTTTGGCTCCCGAATATCCAATTGACTAATTAATTCTTTATAACGTACTCTATTTTTCTTTGACAAATAAGCCAGCAGCCGTTGACGTTTTCCCAGAATTTTCCGTAGACCTCTCTGAGATAAATAGTCTTTTCTGTGCAATTCCAAATGGGAAGTAAGTCTACGTATCTTATTGGTGAAACTGAATACTTGAAATTCAACAGACCCCTTATTTTCTTCTTTTTCTTCTTGCGAACTAACTGAAATGAATAAATTTTTTACCATAAAAAGAACTTTCTTCCCTTTTTCTTTATTTTTACAGATATGGATTTTACTGATCAGTAATAATAATGCCAGTTATTTTAATTTGTTATACAAAATAATCTGAATTTACTCATATATACTTCTTTCTTTTTTTTTTATTAAATTTATCAATACCATTTGATTTTCCATTTTATTCAGATATGGATGGTCGGTACATTTCTACACCCACAAAAATAGGAATTTGAACCCAAGATAAGAAGATTATGACGATTCATTCATAGATATAATTGATTGATATAGATATAATTGCTCTAAGCTGAGATAAGATAAGGTCATTGAATCAGTATCATGTACCAGAATGTAATATAACACAAGGCGTGTGTATATTTGGTTGACTTCATATACATACCAGATATGCCACTTGATACATGGAAATGTACCATCAACTCATTTTCAATCGTGGATACATATGTATCCTTGACATACTGAAACGACTGCCATTATTGGTATCAAACCAATAGCGATTCATACAAGCTAAATCTTCTAATCGATAATTGGGCCAAAGAAATAATTTGAACCTAAAAAATGGACTTGTATCTACATCTACATCAAGATGCTTATCCTCATAAAAAAATGGACCGCAGTTCCTTGCATTGTTCCCATTGCAAAATACGTGGTTTCTATCCCCAACATTTAAATTTCTCGAATTTAAACAATTTAGAATTCTCAACTCTCTACGACGTCTAGGAGATAAAATATTTTCAAGAAAAATAAAATCATAATGATTTTCGTCTTTATTCCCAAAAAACTTTTTATGTCGTCGTGCAATGAATTCATTAAGACCATTCTTATGAACATTTCTTTTTTCTTGGCATCTTCGATTTCGATTAGTTTGTTGTTTACTCTTATGCACCCGTGAAATAGCTATAGTTTGGTACATGATAAATTGTCCATCCCAGTTTATGGATAGCCGAGCTGGTTCAATAAAAAATCCCATGTTTTCCAAATTTTCAATAGTTGTAACCCTCGGAATCATCATTACATCCAGGCGCATTTCTTCTCTTTGAATAGAGGATATAGTCATTTCCTTTGGATTTATCAATCTAAGCAGTAGACAATATGCCTTGATATTATTGATTATTGTTTGGCTAAAAGGAGGCTCCCATCGAAATTGAAAAAGAAAATTTCTTTTCAGGAAGAAATATAACTCCTCTGTTGCGGTTTCACTAACTACGTCTTTTTCAATGTCTAATCCCCCATAATAATTTTCGTGAACCTCTTTTTGTTTTTTATTTATACTCCATTTTTTATTAAAAAGAAGTAAATTGATTGGTATGATCCACGGTTGAATCTTATATGCATTATAAAGTAACAAAAATTCTGGGAAAAGTTCCAGGTTCTTTTTATTTTTATCAATTATTTGATAATAATTCGTCCGAGTCTTAGTATTTTTATGAATGTTCGCGTTGGTCCCGATATCTATATTTGTCCATTCCTCAATATCGATCTTTTTTGTAAGACAAAAATTAATAGTTCTCCAATCAAAATATTTTCTATCCGGATTTTTATCCCTATCAATAATATAATCTTCTCCTAGATAATTACTGAGATCTATATCTCCCGGCAAATAAAAAAATTCAGTCTTATATGTATTGTAATTATATTTCTTGTAATTATAGGGAATCCCTCGGGCCTCGTTTACTTGAAAGGGCGATCCATAAATATCTGAACCCTTCTTATCTTCATAATTAATATATTTATTTGATAAAAGATCGTATTTGTATTTTTTTTTTAATTTATCTTTTTGGCTCGTTCTCGTTAATGAATTCACTATATAATTTTTTTGTTTCTCGTAATTAATTAATTGGTCTTTTTCATATGAATCAAAATTTTCTAAGTTTTTATTTTGAACCATAAAACTTTGATTTATTCTATTTCTCCATTTTTCCGATACTAATCTAGACCATCTATTCTGAGATAAATCGTATTGATAGTGATCATTGCCTATTAACCAGCTTTTCCACTCATTCATTTCAAAATCGCGAAGTTTCTTATACCTTGATTTGGAATGAAATATTCTTTGTGTTCCAAAAAAATTTTTTATTCTATCCTTAATAAAAGGGGTTGTTCCGTGATATTGAAATACGGATTTCAAGTGATACTTGTTAATAACTTGGGTTTGTGATAATTTAAAAAATACATATGCCTGTGACAAGGAAGAGAGGTCACAAAAAATTTGTGAATTCTTATTACTAATATTAGAAATTGACTTTTTTATAGTCGAAATAAAATTTTTTGTATTTTTTTTTGTTTCATCAATCCTTTTTTTATCTGTTTCATCATTGTAACTGTATTTATCAGTAATTTTTTTTTTTGATTTAAGTAAATTTTGTATAGTTATTCTGGGAATATTAATGATACGTAAAAAGATATCTATGTATATCCTTTCAATAAAAAATTTCAAAAAATAGTGACATTTACGTATTAGTCGGGCATTTCTTCTTTTTAATATCTGCCAAAAATTTTTCGTCGATTCTAATCTTTTATCATAAAAACTTGTTTCATTAGTACTAATGTTTATATGTGGAGTTTTAAATATGTTTTTCTTGTCTTTTGTGATTTTTTCTATTTTATTTCTGATTGTACTTGTCCTATCAGCTAGATCCTTCATCTTTTTTTCTGTCAGTGAATAATTTGTCCAATCCATGGATCTAATTCGAATGGACGATTCATGAATCATCTGATTCCCTATTATCATTTGTTTTTTATTAATATTTTTATTCGATTCATATATTTCCCTAAATGGAATCGGACTTACTTTTTCTTTTGTAAGCTCTTTCATTATTCTTTTTTTAAATCGAACTTTTTTTATAACCCATCTTGTTTTCTCTTTTGATACCTTTAGAAGCCATTTTGTTCTTTTTTTTATAATTTTTCGAGCTAGAAAACATTTCTTTATAAGTTTTCTAAGTTTTTTTCCAAGTTCTTTAAAAACAGGTTGAAAAAAGGAAGGTTGTTTTATGGGTAAACCAAAAGGTAGTTTAGTTTCCATTCCCCAAACTGTTAAAAAACAAAAATTATACCCTTTCCCGTTGTTTTTCGTTGAATCTCTATGCTGGGATTGTAGCTTAGATCTGTGCCACGGTTTCAGACAGAAAGGAAATAGGATCTTTATCTGAATACCTTTTGTTAACCAATCTTTAGGAAATTCTTTTTCTGATAATTGAACACCACTAAAGGTACATTTAACATGCCTTTCTCGACTCCACTCTTGCCAATCCTCGTACCACTCCGGGGATTGAAATAATAGCATACGTCCAATATTTTTTGCTATTATCAACAAAGGCAATACTATATATTTTCTAAGAATTGCTTGGGTTACTAACAAAGAACTCCTTACTGTTTGCGAAAATATAACACTTTCCCAATTTTCTGCTATTGTCATACGTTCATTCTCTTCTTTTTTTTTATCCTTTTCTTTTTCTTTCGCCTCTTTCTCTTCATAATCCGAAATTTTAAATTCCACACCCTCCCCCATCCAATTCCTAAAAATTTTATTAAGCATTCTGGAGATATCAAAAGAAAAAAAAAAAGTTTTGTCTATGTCTACTCTGTCCAAAAAAAGCGGTGAATGCACATTTGGTTGAAACACTTTCCAAGTAACTGTTTTACGTCTTTGAGCACGCATGGCTCCTTTGATTATATCTCGGCGAAAATCGGATTGTTCCAAATAACGTATAAAAGCTACCTCGTCTTCTGGATTACGATTAATAATAGTATCGTCAATAGTATTCGGATTTTTTTCATTTTCATTAAAAATTACCATACGTTTGGCTTTTCGTGAACGAATAGCACGCTCCGCGGTTAACTCTTCTTCTTCGTCATCCAAATCGTCAATCAATTTGTATGGCCATCGAGGGACCTTTTTATTTATTTCATTTATTAAAATAGATTTTTTTTTAATTGTTTGATCATTGGAATATGTTGTAATTGCATCGAATAAATATTTTGATTGATTTTTTGAATCAATCCTTCCTTGTTCTGAAA